CTAACTCTAACAAAAACGACATTCGAGATGATGCTATTACGTTATTTTTAAATAAATAGAAATAGAATTCATCTTGGATTCCATTTCGAAAAAGACATACACAAGTTTAGAAGAGATCAGATGAAATTTCAAAAAATAACATGATTAGTAGAATTAATCATTAACTACATCTATATCTTAATACAAGCTTTTTTAGTCCTTTTATTCGCGAGGAGCTGGATGAGAAGAAACTCTCACGTTCAGTTCTGTAGTAGAGATGGAATTTCTAATTTAGAAAAAACCCATCAACTATAACCCAAAAAGAACCAGATTTCGTAAACAACATCGAGGAAGACTAAAAGGAATATCTTCTCGTGGGAATCGTATTTGTTTTGGCAGATATGCTCTTCAAACACTTGAACCCGCTTGGATCACATCTAGACAAATAGAAGCAGGGCGACGAGCAATGACACGAAATGTACGACGTGGTGGAAAAATTTGGGTACGTATATTTCCAGACAAACCAGTTACAGTAAGACCTGCGGAAACGCGTATGGGTTCTGGGAAAGGATCCCCAGAGTATTGGGTAGCTGTGGTTAAACCAGGTAAAATCCTTTATGAAATGGGTGGTGTACCCGAAAATATAGCCAGAAAAGCTATTTCAATAGCGGCATCAAAAATGCCTATAAAAACCCAATTCATTATTTCTGAATAGGAATCTAGAATTAAAAAGCTAAATAACATTTAAGGATAAAAAGATTATCAGTTTTATTTTTTTGACAAACAATATTTTTTTACTTCGTCCTTTGCATTAAAAGAAGAGATACAAAAAAATGATATGATTCAACCACAAACCTATTTGAATGTAGCAGACAACAGCGGGGCTCGAAAATTGATGTGTATTCGAATAATAGGAGCTAGTAATCGCCGATATGCTCATATTGGTGACGTTATTGTTGCTGTAATCAAGGAAGCAATACCAAATACTCCTCTAGAAAGATCAGAAGTGATCAGAGCTGTAATTGTACGTACTTGTAAAGAACTGAAACGTAACAATGGGACCATAATAAGATATGATGACAATGCCGCAGTTGTCATTGATCAAGAAGGAAATCCAAAAGGAACTCGAGTTTTTGGGGCGATCCCACGGGAATTGAGACAATTAAACTTTACTAAAATAGTTTCATTAGCTCCTGAGGTATTATAAGACCTAAATATCGATAGTTAGTATAGGATTAAAAAAATGGTATTGAAATAAAATTAATTAATAGCTTGTGTATCACGCATATACCCTTAATAATCAAATATTAATAATTTCATTCATATATTAATATATAATTCGTCTATATCTATATATAAATAAAAGAAAAAGAACATGTTGATTATATCAAAATTATAGAATAATAAGGAATTTTAACTTATCATGGGGAAAGACACTATTGCTGATATAATAACCTCTATCCGAAATGCTGACATGAATAGAAAAGGAACGGTTCGGATAGGATCGACTAACATCACCGAAAGCATTGTTAAAATACTTTTACGAGAGGGTTTTATCGAAAACGTAAGGAAACATCGCGAAAACAACCAATATTTTTTGATTTTAACCCTAAGACATAGACGAAATAAGAAAGAATCCTATAAAACGATTTTAAATTTAAAGAGAATAAGTCGACCGGGCCTACGAATCTATTCTAACTCTCAACGAATTCCACGAATTTTAGGCGGAATAGGAATTGTAATCCTTTCGACTTCTCAAGGTATAATGACAGATCGAGAAGCTCGACTAAAAAGAATCGGCGGAGAAATTTTGTGTTATATATGGTAATCCTTCTAATATAAAAATTGGATACCCGGAACTTACGATTTGTGAAAAAAGGGAGGTTGTGTAATACCACCCCTGCTAAAAAATTTCGGATGTTTTACCTCGAATGAAATAAAAAAAAATGAATTAATGAAAGTTTTCTTTCTAAATCACTTCCAAATGGCATGGTTCGGTTTTGTTTAGATACTAAAGATTTTTTTGATTTTAGGTCATGCTTCGGAAAGGATTCGACATATTTTTGTATAGGTATACCTATAGGAGAAAAAGGTAAAAATTTTAATAAGTTCTTAGGTATAAGTTAATCAGGGGATAGCCATTTTCTAGACTCCATAACAAGAATTCAAATGAGTAAGTGGGTTTTTCAATTTCAACATTCCTTTCACGAAGATACAATTCAAAATTCAAAAATATCAAGAAATCTTTTTTTCGTCCAACAATAAATATATTCACAGAATTAAGGAATAACAACTATGAAAATAAGGGCTTCCGTTCGTAAAATTTGTGAAAAGTGTCGACTAATCCGTAGGAGGGGACGAATTATAGTAATTTGTTCCAACCCGAGGCATAAACAAAGACAAGGATAAGCTTACTAAAGGAAATAAAGGAAAGGAAAAGGCACTTCCAAGGAGCTGGCAAAAAAAAAAGTCCGTTTTGACATGAAATGGATATATCCATATATTTCTTGTGAAATGAAAA